AAATCTTAGAAATAATAAATTTCTTTATTAAATTTGCAGTTTAATGTTTATAAGATTTATAAATTTATGGCTCATATATGATTACATCTATATTAAATAAGGGACTATGGACTTCTATCACATTTAAAGGCCTGCCTAGATGTAACAAAGGGTCATCCTAGTTTAGCCACATCTATTAATTAATAAATTCGGAGAAAAAAATCGATGCCGGCATCTTACCTCAAAATCCTTATGATTTAAACTCATGGGAAATATGCCAATTAAAATTTAGCATATCTCTCTTTAATAGAAAAAGATAACCGATAGACAGGAGTTTTGGCAAAATTGTATTTTTAGTAAGGTTAAAAGAATTTTATAAAAATTATGGGTTTTTTTCCAATTTGGCAGAATTTAATGCAATAAATTTAGAATTTATTTATGAAAACTTTCAATTGGAAGACTAATAGAGAGTTTCTCTTTTTTATATTTTCAAAATATATACTTGTATAGTTAAAAAGTCTATAATAATGGAATTAAAATAAAAAAAGAGAAATAAATTAAAGTAATAATTTGACTTATAAAATCATATGGGTATTCAATTGGTATAGCTCCTAAATATGTTAAAATTAGAAATGAATTAACGAATATTCAAAATATTATTTTTTTAAAGATATTGAAATAAAATGAAGATAATTTATTTGTTATGGTAAATGAAAATGAGATGATAATGAAAATAGAAAGAACTAAAGCAATTACTCCCCCCAATTTATTAGGAATTGAACGTAGAATTGCATATGCAAATAAGAAATATCATTCTGGTTGAATATGAGGAGGAGTAATTATTGGATTGGCTATATTAAAATTTTCTGCATCTATTAAGAGGTAAGGATATTGTAAAACAAAAATAGTAAAAATTATTAATGTAATTGAAAACCCTAAAATATCTTTAATTGTAAAATAAGGGTGAAAAGAGATTTTATCGATATTTAATGTTAAGCCTATTGGATTGGATGATCCCTTTTCATGGATTAATAAAACATGAATTAGAACTAAAAAAGCTAAAATAAATGGAAGTAAAAAATGTAAAGAGAAAAATCGAATTAATGTGTTATTATCGACTGAGAAACCCCCTCATAGTCAAAATGTAATTGATTGGCCAAAATAGGGGATAGCGGAAATTAAATTTGTAATAACAGTAGCCCCTCAAAAAGATATTTGACCTCAAGGTAAAATATAACCTAAAAATGCAGTAGCTATAATAATAAAGATAATTATAATTCCTGAAACTCATACTTTTCAGAAAAAAAAGGAGGAATAATAAATTCCTCGTGCTATATGAATGTATACAAATACAAAAAATATAGATGCTCCATTAGAGTGAATTGATCGAATAAGTCACCCATAATTAACATCACGTTGAATGTGAGAGATTATTGAAAAAGCAGTAGTAATGTCTCTAGAAAAATTTATTGCTAAGAATAACCCTCTTATAATTTGGATTGCTAAACATATTCCTAACAGAGACCCGAAGTTTCATATATATGAAATATTTGAAGGAGTTGGTAAATTTTTTATTGGATTAAGAAAATTATTTATCATATGTTAGTTTATTTTAACAGGTATTTGATTAGAATTTGAAATTTTTATGACAACTGTTAAAGAAATAATTAAATATATTATTATTAATAATAATAAATTTATTCTATTATTAGAGTATATTTTAATAAAATTTGAAATTTCAAATTTTATTAAAAAAAAATTTTTTCTAGTTATTAAAATAATTAATCCTATAATAATCGAATTTTTATTAAAATTAATTTTTTTATTAGGACATAATCTAATTATGTATATAAAAATAACTAATATTCCCCCTAAAATTAATAAGATTATAATTATAGAAACAATAGCTAATTGAGAGCAATAATAAAATGTTATTGATAAAAATAAAGTTAATAATATAATTGATATAAGTATTATTATAGGGTGAGATATCATTATTAAAGTTACTGATATAAATATAATTATTTTGATTTCAGAAAATAATATAAATAGTATATAAATTTTGGAGATTTAAAGAGAGTCATTTCTTTTCTGATGTTAAAAGGAATTTCCAATTTTGGTTTACAAAACCAATATTTTATATTAAATTATTTTAACTTATGTTAAATTTAATATTTGTAATTTATTTAATAGGAATTTTATCTTTAATTTTAAATCGCTTTCATATGATAATATTGTTAATAAGAATTGAATTTATATATTTATCTTTAATAGTTATACTTTTTTATAATTCTTTTTTTTTAAATATTATAAATATTTTTTTATTTTTAGTAAGAATCGTATGTGAGGCAGCTTTAGGGTTGAGTTTACTAGTAATAATAAGTTATTTTTATGGTAATGAAATAGTTAATTCTATAAACATAATTAAATGTTAATAATAATTATAATAAGATTTTCAATTTTATGTATATTTTATATATTAAATTGTTTTCAAATAATTATTTTATTTATATTAATAATAATTAAAATTACAATATTTTCTTTGTCATATTGTGAAACTTTAAGTTCATTTTTTAGTCTAGATTTAATAGGTCTTATAATAATTTTTTTATCTATTTGAATTTCTTTTCTAATGTTAATAGCAAGAACTAATAATAATATTAATGAAAATAAAAATTTCTTGTTTTATGTTTCATTAATATTATTTCTTTTAATTATTTGTTTTAGAGTTTCTAATTTATTAGCTTTTTATTTTTTTTTTGAGTCAGTTTTATTTCCAATTATTATAATAATTTTTGGGTGGGGTTCTCAACCGGAGCGATTACAAGCGGGATTTTATATATTGATATACACCCTTTTTGGGAGAGTTCCAATATTGTTAATAATTTTAATTTTTAAAAATACTTCCTTGATATATTTATATATAGAATGACAAAATTTTAGGATAGGATTATTTTTTGTATTTTTAATTTTAGGGTTTATAGTAAAAATCCCAGTATTTTTTTTTCATTTATGATTACCAAAAGCTCATGTAGAAGCTCCTATTTCTGGTTCAATAATTTTAGCAGGAGTTTTACTAAAATTAGGAATTTATGGAATTTTTCGATTTAAATGATTTTTTTTTAAGGAATTAATTTTAATAAGTCATTTTTTAATAACTGTATCAATTTGAGGAAGTGTAATTATTAGAATTTTCTGTTTATTTCAAATTGATATTAAATCTTTAATTGCTTATTCCTCTGTATGTCATATAGGAATTGTATTTGCTGGAACCATTAACTTCTTTTTTTATAGATCTTATGGGTCTTTATTATTAATAATTGGCCATGGATTGTGTAGTTCTGGTTTATTTTGTTTAGCAAATTTTTTATACGAACGATTTTTTACACGGAGAATAATTTTATTAAAAGGAATACTAAAAATTTTTCCTTCTTTAGTTTTATGGTGATTTTTATTCAGAGTGATTAATATATCAGCGCCTATAACAATAAATTTATTTGGGGAATTATTTTTATTTTTAAGTATTATAAAAATTAGTATAATTTTTATAATTCCAAGAATAATTATTATTTTTATAAGAGCTTGTTATTCTATCTATATATATAGATATTTAAATCATGGTGAGGGTTGAATTTTATGAAGATGTAGAAATATTTCAATACGAGAATACATATTAATATTTTTACATTTATTTCCTCTTTTATGCTGATTTATAAAAATTGATTTTTTTTTCAAATGAATTTAATTTAAAAGTTTAATTAGTTTATTAAAATAGTAAATTGTGGATTTACAGATGAATTTTTCATTAAACAATTTTTATTAAATGAAGGATTTTATTATTAATTATGAGATTTTTTTATTTTTATCTGTTTTTATTTACATTTTTTTTTAAAAATGTATTTGTATTTGAATATTATATTACATCTGTAACATCTATAGATTTTAAATTTTATTTTTTGTTTGATTGAATTAGAAATTTATTTATTTCTGTAGTGTTATTTATTTCAAGAATAGTTATTCTATATAGAAATAGATATATAAATGCAGATAAAAATAAAAATTCTTTTTGTTTAATTGTTCTTCTTTTTGTGTTTTCAATAATTTTATTAATTATAATACCTAATATATTTATGTTAATTTTAGGTTGAGATGGTTTAGGTTTAGTATCTTATTGTTTAGTAATTTTTTATCAAAGAACTAATTCTTATAATTCTGGTATAATAACTATTATTAGAAATCGAGTTGGTGATGTTCTAATTATTATAAGTTTAATTTTTTTTTTTAATTTTGGGTCTTTTGATATTATTTCTAATACATCATTAGAGATAATTTGTGGGATTTTTTTAATTTTGGCTGGAATGACAAAAAGTGCTCAAATTCCCTTTTCTGCTTGACTTCCTGCTGCAATAGCAGCCCCTACTCCTGTATCGTCGTTAGTTCATTCTTCAACTTTAGTGACTGCTGGAGTGTATATTTTAATTCGATTTAACTATTTATTTTCAATTAATGAATATTCAATATTTTTATTGAAAATTTCTTTATTAACTATATTTATATCTGGAATTAATGCTTTTTTTGAAACAGATTTAAAGAAAATTATTGCTTTTTCCACTTTAAGTCAATTATCTATAATAATAATTGTTTTATCATTAGGGATAATAGAAATAGCATTTTTCCATTTAATTATACATGCTATTTTTAAATCAATATTATTTTTATGTGCAGGGTTAATCATTCATTCTTTAAATGGTATTCAAGACATTCGAATATTAGGAAACTTTTTTTCTTATAGTCCTATTGTAATTAGATGTATATTAATTTCTATTTTATCTTTAATAGGATTCCCATTTATTGGAGGATTTTATTCAAAAGATTTAATTGTAGAATTTTTTTTTTTTAAAATTGAAAACTTATTATTAATTGTAATTTTTTTAATAAGAATTATATTTACATTTTTATATTCTATTCGATTATTTTATTTAATTGGATTGAAAAGAATTTTTAACGTTCCATTTTCGTCTATAAAGTTGGAAAAAAATATAATTTTTCCAATTTATTTCTTAACCTTATCTTTACTTTTAATAGGAAACTTTTTTTCTTGAAGAATTTTAATTAATGTAAAAATTATATTTATTAGAAGTTTTAGAAAGGCTTTTAGATTAATTTTAATGAGAATTTCAATTTATATTTCTTGAGTCATTTTTGGAAATAAAATAGTATTCATTAATGCAAAAAATATTGACTTTTTTTACAAAATATGATTTATATCTAATCTTACGAGAATAATTTTCTTATATAAAAATACTCTTTTATTAAAAGTAAGAATTAGAGACTGAAAATGAATAGAAATAATTGGACCTACAGGTTTAAAAACTAATTTGACTCAAGTATCTTTATTTTTAATATGATTAAATAATAATTTTTTTAGAAAAATTTTATTAAGAATTTTAATTTTAATTGTTTTTATTTATTATCTTCATAGTTTATTTAAAATATTACACTGAAAATGTAAAGAAAAATTTTTTGAAGGTATAACTTTAGGTGTAAGGCACAAAAAATTTTGATTTTTTAGGTAATAATTAATTTTATTAAAGTTAATTAGTAAAAGTAAATAATTACATAATTTATCCTATCAAGATAATCCTTTTTATCAGGCATTTTACTTAGCTCATATATGATTACATCTATATTAAATAAGGGACTATGGACTTCTATCACATTTAAAGGCCTGCCTAGATGTAACAAAGGGTCATCCTAGTTTAGCCACATCTATTAATTAATAAATTCGGAGAAAAAAATCGATGCCGGCATCTTACCTCAAAATCCTTATGATTTAAACTCATGGGAAATATGCCAATTAAAATTTAGCATATCTCTCTTTAATAGAAAAAGATAACCGATAGACAGGAGTTTTGGCAAAATTATATTTTTTTGGGAAAAGAAATAATTTTTTTGGCCATTTTCAGGCCAGCAATTAGACTTGGTTGAATGAAAAATTCCAATTAAATTCTTTATGAAATCTATAAATAAATTATATTTCAGAAGATTAAATTTAATTAATAATTCATAATTATTGAGATTTAATTTGAAATTCTAGCTAATTTTGTGCCAGCAGCAGCGGTTACACAAAAAGGTTATTTTTCTCTTTTAAAATTTAAAATAATTTAAAAATTAAATAATTGGGGAAAAATTAAGGTGAAATTTTTTTTTCCTTCAAAAGGATTTTGAAAATTTTAATTCCTTTATAAACTAGGATTAGATACCCTATTATTAGGAGCTATATATTGTTAGTAAATAATAATTACGAAAACATAAAGTTATGGCGGTATTTCAAGCTTTTCAGAGGAATTTGCTCTATGATGGATAAAACGCCTATACCTTACTAAAATTTGTAAAATCAGTTTGTATACCACTATAGAAGTAATATTTTACTAGTATTACTTTAATTTTTTAAATTAAAAAAAGATTAAGTCAAGGTGCAGCAAAAATTTTAGAATGAAGTGAATTACATTTCTTTTTAGAGAAATTCTTTGAAAAATTGTTTTAGGATTTGAAAGTAAAATTTTTAATAAAATGAAAATTTGAATTAAGCTCTGAAATATGTACATATCGCCCGTCGCTCTTTTTTGAAGATAAGTCGTAACAAAGTTAAAATACTGGAAAGTGTTTTGAAAATGAAATCAAATATTGATATTTCACTTACAATGAAAATTTGTTTAACACCGTTTTCTTTTTGTTAAAAAATTTATTTTTTTTTTAATTTGGTTTTTTATAAAATGTGAAATATTTAAATATTTTGTACTGAAAAGGTTAATTTTTTAAAAATTAAAAAGTAATTATTTGTACCTTTAGTATTAGGGATTTTTAAGAAAAAATAAGAATTTATTTTTCTCGAAATTAACAGATCTATAATTATAAATAATTTATGTTTCATAATAAATTTTAATATATTTATAGAAGTGAAATTCTTGTCAAAGTTAGAGATACCTAGTTATTATAAATAATTGTATATTCTCTTATAATTATTGGTAAATAAATTTGTATTATAAGAAAAATTTTAAGGGATAAGCTTTAAAAGAAATTTTTAAAAATTTAAACTCAAAATAAAAAAGAATTAAAATTTTTCTTATATTGTTATAAATAATTATAACTTTTTTTTAAAAAATTAAAATTAATTATGGTAATTAAATTGAATCTAATTTTTAAATTAAGATGAAAATATTAGTAAAATAATTTATTTTTTCAAAATATTGAAAAATAATTAATATTGAAAAATAATTTTAAAGAACTCGGCAAAAAAAAATTTTTCTGACTGTTTAATAAAAACAATGTATTTAGATGTAATTAAATATAAATCCTGCTCAATGTTTATATAAATTGCTGTAGTATTTTGACTATACAAAGGTATTGTAATAAGGCTTTAATTGAGTGCTAAAAGAATGGAATTTCAGAAAAAATCTTTTTTAAAATTAATAATTGAAGTTATTTTTATAAGTGAAGAAACAATAATGAAAATTTAGGACAAGAAGACCCTATGAATTTTTATATTACTTATGTAATGCTATTACATAAATAATATTTAATTGGGGCGATTTAAAAATATTAATAACTTTTTTTAAATAAAAATTTGATCCATTAATAATGATTATATGACAAAATACTCTAGGGATAACAGCGTAATAATTTTGGATAGATCTTATAGATAAAATAGTTTGCGACCTCGATGTTGGATTAGGATGCTTATTTAATGAAGAAGTTAAATAAAGAAGTTTGTTCAACTTTTAAATTCCTACATGATCTGAGTTTAGACCGATGTGAATCAGGTTGGTTTCTATCTTAATAAAAATTAAATTTTAATTAGTACGAAAGGAATTTTAAAATAAATTAAATTTATTAAGTTTAACGTTTTTGCATCAATTTTTGGAATTATTAAAGTGGCAGAAAATATGCCAGGAATTTAAGCTTCCTTTATGATTTATTCCTTTAATAATTATAAGTTTATTAATATATTTAATTTTAATTGTTGCTGTGCTAGTAAGAGTAGCTTTTTTTACTTTAATAGAACGAAAAATTTTAGGATATTGTCACATTCGAAAAGGGCCTAATAAAGCAGGAATTATAGGATTATTTCAACCTTTTAGAGATGCAATTAAACTTTTTAGAAAGGAAATAAATATGATGTATTATATAAATATAATAATTCATGTGCTATCTCCTATTATTAGAATAATTATGATAATAAGAATTTGATTAATTTTTTTTTATTCAAGTAATATTTTAAATTTAAATTTAAGAGTAGTTTTTTTTCTTTGTGTTTCTAGAATAGCAGGGTATTCTATTCTATGAGGGGGATGGTCCTCTAATTCTAAATATTCTTTAATTGGTTCTTATCGGGGATTTGCTCAAGTAATTTCCTACGAGGTTAGAATAGCAATATTATTAATTAGATTATGCTTAATAAGGCAAAGATTTAATCTGAAAGTTATTTTAAAGTTTCAAGAAAACATTATATTTATAATAGGATTTTCTTTTATATTTTTAATTTGGCTATTAATTTGCCTAGCTGAGACAAATCGAACTCCATTTGATTTGTCTGAAGGAGAGTCTGAGTTAGTATCAGGATTTAATATTGAATATGGTTCTTGATTATTTGCAATAATTTTTATAGCAGAATATGGAATAATTATAGCTATTAGAATTTTAACAAATTATTTATTTTTTGGGTTTTCAAGTTTAAGTAATTTAATTACTTTAACTTTAATAATAATGTTTGTTTTAATTCGAAGAACTTATGTTCGATTTCGATATGATAAATTAATAATAATAGCATGAAAAGTTATTTTGCCGCAAACAATTTTATTATTTTTTATAATATTTTTTTTATATGTATACTATTTTTTTAGTTTTTGCATCAATTTTTGGAGTTACTGAAATTAACAATTGTTTTAATTAAAATAGAAATGATTAAACAAAGAATTGTTAATTAAACGTTTTTGCATCAATTTTTGGAGTTACTGAAATTAACAATTGTTTTAATTAAAATAGAAATGATTAAACAAAGAATTGTTAATTAAACGTTTTTGCATCAATTTTTGTAATGAATTTAAACTAAAAAGATTTTAACAGTGAAAATGTTAGGTGTTTACTTACACTATTTAAACATTGAAAGATTAAATGATAAAATCATTAATTTTAGGTTAGAAGCCTAATTAAATTAATCTTAATAGGAAAATCAATTAATTCATTAACAGTGAATAGCCTCTTCTTTGGCTTCTATTAAAAAATAGAAATTTTCTAAGTTCAGGTCGAAACTGAATGCAATTAATCGCTTTATTTTAATACAGAAAAGGTAAGTACAATTTCTAAATGCAAATTAGACTTTATAAAATTTAAATACTTTTCTTTACTTTAATCAATCAATTATTCCTAATTTTCACTCGAAAATTAAACCCCCTAAAATAATAAAATTAATTACAAAAAATGACACAAATAATGAAATATTTTTATTAATAAGAAAAATCGGATAAGGTAAAATAATAATAATTTCAACATCAAAAATTAAGAAAATAATTCCGATGAAAAAAAATTTTAAAGAAAAAGGTACTCGTGAGAAAGAAAATGGGTCAAATCCGCATTCAAAAGGAGACATCTTTTCTTTACTTATTAGTCTTTTAAATTTAATAAACAAAAAAAAAATAAAAATAAGTAAAGGAATTATTAAAATTACTAACAATAAATTAAAAATTATTTAATTTTTAAAAAACTTTTTAATTGGAAATTAAATGTACTCATTATACTAATTAAATAAAAAATTCATCAATACATAAATGTATATAAAAATAGTCAAACTACATCTACAAAATGTCAGTATCAAGCAGAAGCCTCAAAACCAAAAAAATGTTCTGAAGAAATTAAATTTAATTTAATTCGAAAATAAGAAACGACCAAAAAAATAGTACCAATAATCACATGAATACCATGAAATCCTGTAGTTAAAAAAAATGTTGACCCAAAAATTCTATCAGAAATAGAAAATTGAGCTTCGGCATACTCAAAAATTTGAAAAATTGTAAATATTAAACCTAATAAAATAGTAATTTTTAAAGAGAGTAAAGCCCTTTTATATTTCTTATTTATAATTGCATGATGGGCTCAAGTTACTGAAACTCCTGAAGAAATTAAAATAGTAGAATTTAACAAAGGAATTTCAAAAGGATTAAAGGGGTAAATATTTTGAGGAGGTCAAATAGCCCCAATTTCAATATTAGGGGATAAACTTCTATGGAAAAAAGCTCAGAAAAAGCTCAAAAAAAAGAAAATTTCAGATAAAATGAAAAGTAATATTCCTATTTTTAATCCTTTTAATACAAAAAAGGTATGAAATCCTTGATAGGAAGCTTCTCGAGAGATATCTCGTCATCATTGAAATGATGATAAAATTAAAATTACTCTTGCGAAAATAAGTAAATAATAATTTATGTTATGAAAATAATTTACAAATCCTAAAGTTAAGGATAAGGCTGAAATTGAACTAGTAAGAGGTCAAGGGCTTTTTTCTACTATATGAAAAGGATGAAATATCATAAGTTAAATTTCATTAATATACAAAGAGATTAAAGTAACAAATACAAAACTTTGAATTACTGCTACAGCAGTTTCTAAAATTATTAATACAAATATTACTGGCAAAGATAAAATTAATAATCATCTATTAATTAAAGATAAGGAGGATAATAAATGAATAAGTAAATGGCCTCTAATTATGTTTGCTGTTAATCGAACTGATAATGTAATAGGTCGAATTAAATTTCTCACAGTCTCAATTAAAACTATAAAACATCTTAAAAAAATAGGAGATCCTAAAGGAACTAGATGCCTTATAAATTTATTAAATTTATTTAAAATGCTAAAAATAATTAATCTAATTCAAACAGGGAAAGCTAAAAACATAGTAAAAATTAAATGACTAGAAGAAGTAAAAACATAAGGTAATAAACCAAGTAAATTTCTAAATAAAATTATTGTAAACATACAAGTAATAAATAAGATATTTTTTATTTTAGAAGATTTTAAATTATTTATTATTTCCTGAAAAATTTTTTTCAGCAGAATTTTTCAGGAAATAATAAATGTGGATGAACTTACTCAAAAGTTTGAAGGAAATAAGATTAAAAATAATATTAAGGTTATTCAGTTTATTCTGAAATTTCTGGATGTTGATGGGTCGAAAATTGAAAATAAATTTATTATCATTTAAATGTTATTTTATTTTTTTTTAAAAATTGTTTGTTCTCGTTAATTAAAAAATTTATTTTAAGTTTAAAAAAATAAATTATTATTATTGTTATTATAAAGATAATGGTTATGATTGTTGAAATTAGAATTCAATTTATTGGAAATAATTGTGGGATTAAGAAACACTGTTCAGTAATTTAAGAATGACATTCTTTTGTTATAAAAATTTAACTAGTTTCTTCATTGAAAGTAAAATACTATATATTGGTTTAAGAGACCATTGCTTTAACTTCAGCCATTCAATGTAAGATGAAATAAATTTAATAAAATTTTTTATTGAAACTACTTCTATTGAAATTGGCATAAATCTATGATTTGCCCCACAAATTTCTGAGCATTGCCCGAAAAATAACCCTGGTCGTTTAGCGAAGGAGAAACATTGATTTAATCGGCCAGGAACAGCATCTATTTTTATTCCTAATGATGGGACGGTTCATGAATGAATTACATCAGCTGATGTAATTAAAAATTTAATTCTGGTATTGTAGGGAATAATTAAATTATTATCTGTATCTAATAACCGAAATGAATTTTTTATTATTTCCTGTTCTGGGATTATGAATGAATCAAATTCTTTGTTAAAATCGGAATATTCATAAGATCAATATCATTGATGGCCAATAATTTTTACTGAAATTTGGGATGAAAATAATTCATCTGTTAAATATAGTAAATGTAAAGAGGGAAGGGCAATAAAAATTAATGTTATAGCTGGAATGATTGTTCAAATAATTTCAATATCTTGTCCTTCTATAAGAGATCGTCTTGTAAAAGAATTTAAAATAATATTAATTACTATATAAATAGTAATAATAGTAATAATTAAAATAATTATTATAGAATGATCATGGAAAAATATTATTTGTTCTATGATAGGAGAATTTCTATCTGGAAAGGATAATGAAGATCAAGTTATCATAAGTTTACTTAAGAATAATGTTATTTTGATTAAAAGTATGTTCTGAAGGAGGAAAGTTTAATATTCATTCAATAGAAGAATTTGAAAATTGAGATGAAAATATTTCTTTTTTTTCAATAATAGCTTTTCACATGATAATAATTATTAATCTTACTCCTACAAGAGAAATAATTGATCCTATTGAGGATATTAAATTCCATTTAGAAAAAAAATCTGGATAATCAGAATACCGACGTGGTATTCCTCTTAAGCCTAGAAAATGTTGAGGAAAAAATGTTATATTTACCCCAATAAAAGTAATAAAAAATTGTCTTTTTGTTAAAACAGAATTGAAGGTAAACCCAAAAAATAAAGGAAATCAGTGAATAATTGCCCCTATAATTGCAAAAACAGCACCTATTGACAATACATAATGGAAATGAGCTACAACATAATAAGTGTCATGGAGAATAATGTCAATAGAAGAATTAGCCAATATAATTCCAGTTAAACCTCCTACTGTAAACAAAAAGACAAACCCTAAAGCCCATAAAATAGGTGTATTAAATTTAATGTTTGTTCCGTGCAGAGTTGCTAGTCAGCTAAAAATTTTAATTCCTGTTGGAACAGCAATAATTATAGTAGCAGATGTAAAGTAGGCTCGAGTGTCTACGTCTATTCCAACTGTAAATATATGATGAGCTCATACAATAAATCCTAATAATCCAATTGCTAGTATTGCATAAATTATTCCTAAATTCCCAAATGGTTCCTTTTTTCCTGTATGAAAACAAATAATTTGGGAAATTATTCCGAATCCGGGAAGAATTAAAATGTATACTTCTGGGTGACCAAAAAATCAAAATAAATGTTGATATAAAATAGGATCTCCTCCACCTGAAGGGTCAAAAAATGAGGTGTTAAAATTCCGGTCTGTTAATAATATAGTAATAGCACCTGCTAAGACAGGCAATGATAAAAGGAGTAAAATTGCAGTAATTAAAACTGACCAGACAAATAAAGGTATACGTTCTAGAGTTATTCCAATCGAGCGTATATTAATAATAGTTGTAATAAAATTAATTGCTCCTAAAATTGAGGAAGCTCCAGCTAAATGTAATGAGAAAATAGCTATATCTACAGAAGGTCCATAGTGGGATAAATTTGATGATAAAGGAGGGTAAACAGTTCATCCTGTCCCTGCGCCTCTTTCAACTAAAGAAGATCTAATTAATAAAAATAAGGATGGAGGTAATAATCAAAATCTTATATTATTTATTCGAGGAAAAGCCATGTCTGGAGCTCCTAACATAATTGGAACTAATCAATTTCCAAACCCCCCAATTATTATAGGTATTACTATAAAAAAAATTATAATAAATGCATGAGCTGTTACAATTACATTATAAATTTGATCATTTCCAATTAAAGTTCCTGGTTGTCCTAATTCTATTCGAATTAGGATTCTTATAGAAAGTCCTATTATCCCAGCTCAGCTACCAAAAATTAAATATATAGTTCCAATGTCTTTATGATTTGTAGAGAATATTCATCGCGGTAAAATGACTGAATTAGGTGATAAATTGTAAATTTATTTATGGAAAGAATTTCCTTTTACTATTTAAGATTTATTTAAAAATATTTTTTGCTTTGAAGGCAAATAGTTTAATTAACTTAAAATCTTTAATATTTAAATTATTAAGTTAAATAAAATAACTGTAAAAATTACATTTATATTAATTATAGATCTTTTAAATATTTTGGCTCTTTTTATATTTTTAAGGAATTGGTTAAAAGAAATTAACGTAGGAATAATTAATCGTATGTAAAAGTAAATGTTTATTAAAGAGGAGATAATTAAAATAATTATAATAATTTTGGTAATTTTAACAATAATTATAATTGCTATTAATTTAATAAAAAACCCAATAAATGGGGGTATCCCTCTTAAAGATATTATTAAACAAATGAAACTAATTTTTTCTGAAAGAAGTATTTTTTTAAAAAAAAAATTCCTAATTAAAGTTAAATTATTTTTATTAATTAGCTTAAGAATTTTATAAATAATTAAGGAATAAATTAGTAAGTAAGAAATTCAAAAATTTCTTTCAGAGTAAATGAGAATTACTAATCAACCTAAATGTGAAATCGAAGAAAAAATCAAAATTTTTTTTAGAAATTTGGAATTTAAAGCTATAGTTGATCCAAAAATTGATGAAATTAATCCAAATGTTAAAATTAAATTAGATTTAATTGATAGTAAAATAAATAAAGGGATGATTTTTTGAATTGTTAGTATTAAAAATAAAGATAAAGAGTCAAGATTTTCACTGATTATAGTAAGCCAAAAATGAAATGGCACTAAAGCTAGTTTAATTAGAATTGAAATATTTATTATATAGATAAATATAATAGATTCATTTAAAAATCTTAAAGTAGAAGATAAAAAAAATAAGGTAGAAGAGAAAGATTGAATGATAAAATATGTAATTATTGCATTACATCTATTAATTTTATTACTTTTTATAATAGGGATAAATATTATTATATTTATTTCTATTATTAGTCAAAAAATAAATCAAAAATTTGATGAAATTGTAATTAAAATTGTAATTAAAATTAATCAAGTTATTAATTTTTTATAAAAAATTAATAAAGGAAATAATCATATTTGGGGTATGAACCCACTAGCTTAAATTTAGCTTACTTTATT